GCCCTAATTTCTTTTATTGAGATGATCTCTATCAAAAAAAATTCACTTGATTTATACATAACAGACATGTAGACTTGCCAATTCGACATAAAAAAATTTCAAGAGATTTATGTGATAAAGAGATTATACTTGTCCCCTAAGACTAAAGTCTTAGATCAAATTTTGATAACTTCTTGATCCCGCTTACTAGATATATTTTAGTAGATTTATATAGAGAATGTCGATTCTAATGAACCATTCATGAATGACGAATCCAAAACAAAAATTCTATACAATTCTGAAAAACCCAAAGATCCCTCAGATCTAATCATTCCGTTATATTGACAATTTCAAAAAACTGATCATACTATGATGATAGTATGAGGGCGGTTGGGCAAGTCGGCCCCCATCGTCTAGCGGTTTAGGACATCTCTCTTTCAAGGAGGCAGCGGGGATTCGAATTCCCCTGGGGGTAGGGTACTACGAAAGGAAGTTGATCATGGATTACCAATAAGCCTCAAATTGATTCTTCCTGGGTCGATGCCCGAGTGGTTAATGGGGACGGACTGTAAATTCGTTGGCAATATGTCTACGCTGGTTCAAATCCAGCTCGGCCCAATAATTTGCCAATCTACCATGAGATCCCTTATCCTTTAGAAATACCCCACACGAAGAAAAAAAAATAATCAAATTTTCTGCTAGATCCCTTACTTCCCTGGGATTGTAGTTCAATTGGTCAGAGCACCGCCCTGTCAAGGCGGAAGCTGCGGGTTCGAGCCCCGCCAGTCCCGCCGGATCCAATATCCAATAAATGCATCAATTCATTTTTCCCTTTAATATGAACTAGTAAAGGGTGTCGGGGGTATACTTTCATTCCCATTTCTTTCCTTTTTTTCTTAATTTTTAGAGCAAATCCCCACCCCAAAAATAGTTCATTTAATGAATATTAGATCTTTTGTACAGCCTCATCTTTATCTTCCCAAAATTCTTTATCTTCCCAAAATTCTTTATCTTCCAAAAAATAACAGTAAAAAGGGGAGTTTAGAACTTAACTCTTTTTTTCCATTTTGCTTTTATTGTTTGTTTATGTTTAGGTTTGTAACTATGTGACTAATCGAAGTGGAAAGGCAATCTGGCGATCCTTCATCAGATGATTGTACAAGGAAGGCACAAGGTAGGGGGAAAAATAAGGAAACGGATGATAACTAAAAGAATTTTGGCTTGATTGAGTCAGGAATCCTAATTTGGGTTGGTATGGATAAAAGAATTTCCTATGTTATACTATTCAAGTCTCGACGACGAATTGATTTGATAGATCAGATATTGTTATTCATGATATTGATCCGATTCAATAGCATCGAGAGGTAATTCAGTCATTGAATTTACAGACGAAAAAATTTTCATCTCTAGGGGATTAAATCCCGAGTTATTGCGAAGTAAAAAAACCGATGAGATTATGGAAGTAAATATTCTTGCATTTATTGCTACTGCATTATTCATTCTAGTTCCTACCGCCTTTCTACTTATCATTTACGTCAAAACAGTCAGTCAAAATGATTAATTCAATTGAATTTTGAAATTCATTTGAATGAAACTTTTCTTCTGAGTTCTTATCAAGAATTTTCGAAGTCAAATGAAAGGGATTCCAATTTTTCGTTTTAACTTAAATGAAATGAGCGGACTAGAATCGGCAGTATTCTAAGTATACTAAGAGATAGTATGTATGGTAAGAAAGAAATAGATGAATCTTTCTTACCATAGATACTATCTATCTCTTAATCTATAAAGGTGTAATTTAGAATAACTTCAGTTTCGGTAGATCAACCTACAATATTAATATTCTTTTCATATCTATATGAATTCCATATATTGTATGGAATTGACATAACACCCAATTTGCTATATCTATTTGTTCCGATCAATCTGAAATAATCTTATCTTAGGATTCTAATTCTTTTACTTTTACTAATAAGTAAGAGCAAACCTAACCAATTTTTAACGCCCAAAACATGATATGAAATAAGTCGATAAAGCATAAATCGCCTTTCTAAAATTAGAAACCAAGCGAAAAATCTCCAATATGTGACTCGCCCAAGGCAAGATCTTATTGTTGCATAGTCTTTCGTTAGACAACCACTATCTCATTTCTCATAGAAAGTGCGTATACACTTAACAAAACGACTTCTTCATTGAACAGTAAAGAGAGAAAGAAATAAAAAAAATGGGCCGGTCTTCCTCAGTATCTATCTATAAAGTATAGTAAGAGCCCATTCGATTGATTGCAATAGCAAATTTCGGAATAATTTTTGGTTGTAAAAAATTTATAACCCTCTTAATCCCTTTCTTGTCGCAATAGAAACACAGGAGTCGCTGCAATATCTCTTTGATTGAAAGAGTATGATATGAATCATATCATAGATTACTCCATTGGACTCCAACGGTATTCGAAATTGAGAGATTTTTATTTGAAATAATTCAAAGCGTGTCGCAGAACGATCTATAAAACAATTAATACGGTTTGATTCCTCAACTCAATTAAATTAGTAGTACTTCTAGAGCCCACTTCTTCCCCACACTACGAGTGAAAGGGAAAATGTAAACACTACCATTAAAGCAGCCCAAGCGAGACTTACTATATCCATGTGAATTATGTCCCCTATCTCTATAAATACGAAGGAATTATTCTATTATTCTTCACTAATAATAGTGGAATCAATGGCGGAGAGTCAAAAAAGGATTCTGACCGAACACCGTTGATAAACCAATCCAATAAATCAATTATGATTTCGAATCGGGAAAGATTAAACACAAGAAAAAAATACGTAGTAACACCCCAAAGGAATGGGAACATGGAACAATTAACAATAAGAATAATAAGGCCTATTCTTTTTTGATTTTGTTGACCTTGATAAGTAAAAATAGAAAAGGAGAAATCACTAAAAAAGAGAAATCACTATCTATTACAGACCTCTATTTCTACATTTGATACCCCTTTTCCCAATTATCGCTGTGAAACAGGGGGTTTTCCTAGGGGTTGCCGAAAATTAATTCTGTCTTTTTCCTTTTCCTCTTTTTTTCTAGAAAGGTCAATTATCTATTTAATCTAATATTGATTAGATACCTGAACACTCAGAGATTCTCGCGAGTCCGTCGTATATAAAGCAACTTCCGCCCCTTTCCAAAACTATTAATTGAATAATTGAATCAGATTGTAGAGCCTGATAGGAAATCTGATTCAATTAATAGGCATTAGACACTCCCTTAGTAATAGAAGGGAGTCGTGAAGTCTTGATAGCCCCTCTACCGAATATTTCCTTGAATCCTAGATGCGAAAGAGGATTCACAAGCTTTTTTTAGAAAAGCTTCAGACCACATGCTTAGAATTCTCAACAGTTTGTTTCCTCTGCTTCTACTAGGGAAGAATTCTGCGAGTTATATCAGCAGAACAGAAGAGAAGAAGAGAGTTCGAGTTTTTTGTTGATCAGGCGACACCCGGATTTGAACTGGGGAAAAAGGATTTGCAGTCCCCCGCCTTACCACTCGGCCATGCCGCCAAAATGATCCAAAATGGAGGAAAATTTTCTCGGATTACTGAATTTTTATTGTACTTGCATTTTGACTCCCATTTTCCTTAAAACTTTTCCTAACAGAAACACTCCTTTTGGATTTGATCCATCCCCCGATTGATTGGATAGTATCTGAAACTCCACAATCCTAAAAACATTCTCTCGCTTTTCTATTGAAAAAGAAAATGTGAATTTTCAGTCGACAAATTTGAACCATTAACTATTTTCTTACTTGGAATTCATGAACGATTCTGGGATTTGAATCTCAAATTGTGTTTTCCTAATGACATAAGAAAATACAAATTGAGACAGAACTAATCAGTATTTATTTTTTTTCAATCAAAAAATCCTTCTCAATTTCAATTATAACAAAAGATATGAGTATATGTAAACCCCAGAACATAAATTGTTACACAGATATCTATTTTTTAGATATGTTGTCGCTAGGGAATTATCATCAAATTTTCTTACTTCACTTTTGGATTGAATAGAACTTTTGATAAAGCACGACCTCGGCTGTCCCGAATAGAACCGGCAATAAAAGATAAGTTGGATATTCTAACTATCTGCATACTTGTTTAATAAATGCACCCCTTGTTATACACCTCAAATCATATTGTACTAAAAAAAAATCAGTTTAAAGTACAAATATCTCTCTTCTATGCGAATCTTTTTTTTTTTTGAACAACGAAATCCCTAACATAAAGGCGGTTAAGTGCTAAAAAATGGATTCTATATTGTTTCTCATTTTTGTATCTTTGTCTTTATCTCCCCAATACCAAATCCTTTTATTTTTTCTCAAATTCAAATATGTAATCAAATAAAATATGTAATATTATATCAAATATGTAATATCATAATAATGGTATAATTAAAATCATTTGATTTTTGTTTTGCTCTTCGATAGCAAATCCTATGACTTTAATAAGTCTAAGTGACAGAATTCTGTTTCTAGGACTGTTTTCGAAATTCCTTTCCATTTAGATCTATTGCAACTTCCAATTTAAGTAGAAAATTCTCTTTATTCCTCCGTTCATACGTAGTTGATACATTTTATTCCAAATATGGAGTTGGGTAAAATTTCATGTAATTCAGTAAACAGAATAGAAATTCCATCAGTGCTAGATCGTCAATTTAATTCAATGAAGAATGTACTTACTAAGTGGGATTTTTTGAGAAATGGGAAATTCAAAATGCTCGGGGATGTAAATGAGGCAATGTCTACAATACCTGGATTTAATCAGATCCAATTTGAAGGATTTTGTAGGTTCATTGATCAGGGTTTGACAGAAGAACTTTATAAGTTTCCAAAAATTGAAGATACAGATCATGAAATAGAATTTCAATTATTTGTGGAAAGATATCAATTGGTCGAACCATTGCTAAAGGAAAGAAATGCTGTGTATGACTTACTTACATATTCTTCGGAATTGTATGTATCCGCGGGATTAATTT